AACAAGCAAATCATAATGATTTTTGTCTCTATTTCCAGTTATCTTTTGATGATCCCTTGGAATGGATTCATCAAAATCCTTCTTATCAATATATCTTTGCTCTCGGTATCTTTGATTAGTTTGATGCCTACTATTATGAACTAATGAAATACCTATAGTTTGATACATAATAAACTGTCCGTCATTTTTTACAGATAGACGAAGGGGTTCGATAATTAATACCCCCCTTTTCATCAATTCCGTAAGAGTTAAATTCTTCTGAATTAGCATTATATCCAGATTTATTTCCTTACTCTGAATAGAGGATATAGTCATTTTTCTTGAATTTCTCAGTCTAAGCAGGAGACAATATACTTTTATATTATTGATCATTCTTTGATTCAAAGCATCATCCCATCTCAATTGAAAAAGTAAATATTTTTTCAGAAAGAAATCTAGTTCTGCTTCCGTATTGCTCTTGTATTGTTTTTTCTTTTTACGTTTTTTCATGTCTGATTCCGAATAATCTTCTTCAATATCTTTTTGTTGAGTTGAAAGAGCAGATACAAGATTTCCTTGGTTTTGTGCATTTGATCTAAGATCTCTTTGGCCTGCGGATTCTTTTTGATTTTTATTCTTTAATTCAAAAGATTTTTTTTCATTTGATGGTCTAACCCCTTTTTGCTTTCTATTGATATTTTGATTTTCATTTATATTCAAATTTAAAAAAAGGAATTTGCTTGGTATAAACCACGGTTTCATTTTATATGCATTATAAAGAAGTACAAAGTCTGGGAAGAACCAAAGTTCCATATTCGATATGGGACGACTTAGTATTTCTTCATTCATTCCCATCCAATCAAAAAAGATTTTTTTTTGATTGGGTGAATTGATTTCTTGATCTTGATGAATTGTAAGATAAAAAAGGTCTTTTTTATCAATTTTATCAATTATTTGATAATTAAAATTAACAGTCCCGGTCTTAGTATTTTTATTACTATTAGTATTGATCTTGATCCAGTCCTCAATATCGATTTTATTTCGAAGACAAAAATTGATAATTTTCCAATCAAAATATTTTCTATCCGGATTTCTTTCCATATACATAATATCATTTTTTTCTAGATAATTATTGATAGGGATATCCCATAGTATATCATATAATTTGTCTTTATATATGTTGTAATTATAAGAATTATCTTGATTCTTATTTACTTGGAATGGCGATACATAAATATCGGAGTCTCCCTTATTTTCAAAATTAATAAATTTATAAGATAAAAGATTATATTTATAGTATTTTTGAAAATTATCTTTTTGATTTAGTAATGAATATACTTCGTAATCATTTTTTTTTTTGTAATGAATTAATTGGTCTTTTTCATATGAATCCTCTTTTTTTAAATCTTGATTGTGATTTGGATGCCATTGATTGATTCTATTTCGCCCGTTTTGTGCTATTAATTTAGACCATCTAATCTGAGATAAATCGTATTGATAATGATTTCTTAACCAGTTTTTCCATTGATGTATTTCAGAATTCGGAAGTTTCTTATGTCTTAATTCAGCATGAATTATTTTTTGTGTTCCAAAATAATCTTTTATTGAAGTCTTAAGAAAAAAAGGCGTTCCGCGATATTGAAGAATAGATCTTAACTTATACAAGTTAAGAATTTGGGTTTGTGATAATTTGTAAAATACATAGGCTTGTGACAAGGAGGATAAGTCGAAAAAATTCTTTGAATTATTATTACTAATATGATAAAGTGACTTTTTTATAGTCGAAATAAAGTGAATTGTATTTTGATTTGTTTTATTGATTCTTTCTTGATTTGTTTTATTTTTATAAATGGATTTATTAAATTTTTTTTTTGTTGATTCAAGAAAAAGTTGTATATTAATTATGGGAATATTAAGGATAGATAAAAGCATATCGATGTATATCTTTTCAATGAAAAATTTTATAAAATAATGTGATTTACGGATTAATCGAGCATTTCTTCTTTTTAATCTTTGCCAAATATTTGTTTGTGGTTCGAATCTTTTAGCATTATAACTTGTCTTATTAGGACTAACATTTTGTCCTGGAATCACTTTTTTTTTCTCTTTTGTAATTCTTTCTATTTGATTTCTAATTGTGCTTGTTCTATTACTCAGATCCTTCATTTTTTTTTCGGTCAGTAAATAATTTGTCCAATCTGTAGATCGAATTCGACGAAAGGATTCATATTCATGAATTATCTGATTATGGGTTATAGACTCTTTTTCTTTTTTCGTTTCGTTTAATTTATTTATTTCTCCCAGTCGAAATAATAGAATTGGATTTACTTTTGAGAATTTTTTTTTTATTTTTTTAAAAAAAAGAATTCCTTTGATAATCCATTTTTTTGGTTTTTTTATGATATTTAGAAATAATTTTGTTCTTTCTTTTAAAACTTTTAGAACTCCAAAATACTTCCTTTTCACTTTTTTCAATTTTCCTATTTTTTTTTGGAGTTTCTTAAAAATAGGTTTAAAAAAG